AATATGTTTGATCTTTGTGAGAACCATGTGAATCCAGTAGTACGGGGATTCGCATGGTTCTCACTGGTTCATATAAAGTTTTTTTATATACAAACAACATGTTCTATTTATATTTTAAAATTCGCAAGAACCTTTCTTGAATTCAATTAGATGTTAACGTAAATGAACCATAACTATGTAGCCCGATTCCTAATAGATTGACCCCAAAATAGCATATCCAAATTATAAGAAAGCCCATAGACGCCACAATTGCGGAAATTTCAACCTGTAAATTTCTATTGGTTCTAGTATGTAAATAAACCGCAAATACGATCCAAGTAATAAATGCCCAAGTTTCCTTTGGGTCCCAATTCCAATAGGACCCCCATGCTTCATTAGCCCATACTGCTCCTGAAAGAATACCTATAGTTAAAAAGAGAAAACCTAGACTAATCACACGATAACTCCAATAATCCAACTGGTAAATCAATTGGGACCTGTAATAATTGTTAGCAGAAAAAAAAGAAGCATTTCCTAAAAAAGTGTTTCTTTCATTTATGTATTGTATTTCACCAAAGGAAAGTTCCTCGTTTAGTTTTAATAAAAAAGTATTCCTCTTACAAAAAAAATTTATGTTTTTTCGAAATGTAAGGACCAGAAGTGCTACTGATAATAATGATCCACATAAAAGAGCTGCATAGCCCAATATCATCATACTTACGTGCATTATTAACCACTCGGATTGGAGAGCGGGTACTAATATTGCGGATTGATGTATTTCAGTTAAAAGACCCGAAGTAGCAAAGCCTTGGGTAAAAATAACACTTGACGCAGTTATTGTGCTTAAATGGCTTTTTTTTTTTTTGAAATATGGAACTATATGAATAACTGATAAACTCCAAGAAAGAAAGATTAATGATTCATATAAATCACTTAGTGGGAAATGCCCCGAATAAATCCAACGAGTGACTAATAATACGGTTATACATAAAAAAGTAGCTATCATTCCCTTTTCTGACGAATCATTTAGTTTTATGATTTCATCGATTAATAAAGTTATCAAATGAATTGTAATTACAATGGAAACGATCGAAAAGGAAATATGAGTTAATATATGCTCTAAAGTTGAAAATATCATAAAAATTTTAAAAAGGAGGAATCCTGAAATATAAAGCAGGAGTTGAATTCATTCTAGAATTTATAATATATTGTATCTATTTTCGAAGAGAAGGTCTGCCGCCACTCGGACTCGAACCGAGATGCTCTCGCACTGCTTCCTAAGAGCAGCGTGTCTACCGATTTCACCATAGCGGCTTGTTCGAATTCATAATAGCCTATTCATAGTCAATCGTCGAGATTTAAGGAGTCAACTAAATGAAATATTTTTAGTCAAAATTAAAATGGATGAATAAAACTTTGTTCAAATACAAATTCGAAGGTTCATTATTAGGGGGTATGGGTTTTATTTACCTTAGTGATTTGGTGTAGTTTATGCTCTTCTATAATTCAATAGAATCGAACTATTGAAACTATAAACTTCAACCCTCTAGTTATTGATAGAACTATAAAAGATTTCTTTGCTTTTTTTTTTCATAAAAGATTTATCATTTATATTATTTCCTAAAAGTGAAAAAATGTATTTTACCAATGAACAAAAAATAAGACCCCCTTTTATTACTCAAAACTTGCACATTAATTCGGACAAAAAATTCCAGGCTTTTGTCGGTTGGGTTGAAAGAGACATATATGGGAAATTTATATATTCTAATAGATTAATTCAGAGAAATTCAGATAAATAAGAAGTCAGAAAGTTACACAAAAATTTTTCAAAATAAATGAATAAATTAATTTCAAGGATGTATTAATTTTAACTAAAGATCTCTTTTTTACCCTTCTTCAATATATATATATTTATAGATATATAGAAAAACGTCGATTATTGTAATTGTGACAAATAGGTTGATGGGGAAAAAAGATTCCCCCATCTCCAAAACAAGAAAATATACTAACAATATACTAACACAGGCTCAAGTTTTGTATCTTGTCTTTATTCTTTTTTCAAAAGCTTTTTATAATTTACTAACCCCTAAACCGAAGAATTATTATTATACATATCCTAATAGCGAAGCGAGTTCTAGTTCATATTGATTAGCCACAAACAATAGGTTTGTTGATTTCCTATTAAGAATGAAATGGGCCTATTTTTATATTCGGATTATTCCAATGTTTTATTTTATGACTTTTTTTGTCGCACAAAAAAACTTTTTGAGTTTCCGGTAGAAAGAGATTTACCTAATGACAACGCTTTTAAGGCTGCCCAATATCCCTTACCTTTCCAAATATTTTTACGAATACGCTTTTTTGATATAGAAGTACGTTTTTTTGGAACTGCCATTTAAAAATTAAGAGGTTACTCGTTGTTATAGTTGGATGTGAAAGACATCTATTGGTCAAAACGAATATATTAATTATCTAGTTATTTTCTAGATAATAATTAGATAAGATATTATATATTATCTAGAGAAAACAAAAAAATATATATAGATAAAAAATATGCGAAAATAATACAAAATCTTACTATAAAAATATAATTTAATTTTTTCTATTAATTGGTCAAACTTGAGTAAAGAATACTTCGAAATTCCATTTTAAAATTCGAATCAAACGAGTAATTAAAGTAATGAATCTGTTAAAAGATACACGTTTTGTTAAAAAAAATCTTCGTTATTTTTTTATTAAATTTGATTTAATTTTACCCCCTTTTTTTGATAAATATAAAAATAAATCTTATAGAAAATATAAAATGTTAGATATTATAGCGTTTCCTAGAAATGTTTTTTTATTGAAACGTAAACAACTAATCAATCAGTTTCATACTGAAACTAGTTAATGATTTGGAACAAACTGACTAAAAAGCGAGAGTCGTACAAAAATTATACCTTAGTTAATCCTATGATTCATATCGATTCATATCAGATTTATTTTTAGTGTAATTTTTTATCATTACTTTATGAATATTTTTTATCATTACTTTATGAATATAAAGTGATTTAATAATAATGAAATTTTGTATTTTCGTTTTTTTAAGAAAAATCTTAGTTAATAACTAAATTCGCTTTTTATGAGCAAGTAGGTCATATCATTTGCCCAATTGTAACTTCTTTATTTTAATATTTAAAGTATTTTGGAAAGACCCAGATAATAAATATATAAAATTCGAAAAATATCTTTAAGTTAGTACATCTCTTGATTTTTTTATTGACCCCTTTTGTTTTGAAATTGAAAGGGGGTAGGGTCCGGTAAATCGGAAACAATCAATTAAGAATAAAAAAACTTTTTTATGGAACAGACATATCAATATTCGTGGATAATACCTTTCCTTCCACTTCCAGTTCCTATGTTAATAGGAGCGGGACTTCTTCTTTTTCCGTCGGCAACAAAAAGTCTTCGCCGTATGTGGGCTTTTCAAAGTGTTTTTTTGTTAAGTATAGTCATGATTTTTTCGATCAATCTGTTTATTCAGCAAATAAATGGCAGTTCTATCTATCAATATGTATGGTCTTGGATCATTAATAATGATTTTTCTTTAGAATTCGGTTACTTGATCGACCCGCTTACTTCTATTATGTCAATATTAATCACTACTATTGGAATTATGGTTCTTATTTATAGTGATAATTATATGTCGTATGATCAAGGATATTTGAGATTTTTTGCTTATATGAGTTTTTTCAGCACCTCTATGTTAGGATTAGTTACTAGTTCTAATTTGATACAAATTTATATTTTTTGGGAATTGGTAGGAATGTGTTCATATCTATTAATAGGGTTTTGGTTCACACGGCCTGTTGCTGCAAATGCTTGCCAAAAGGCATTTGTAACTAATCGTGTTGGGGATTTTGGTTTATTATTAGGAATTTTAGGTTTTTATTGGATAACAGGAAGTTTCGAATTTCGAGATTTATTCAAAATATTCAATAACTTGATTTCTAATAATCATAATGAAGTCAATTTTTTATTTGTTACTTTCTGTGCCGTTCTATTATTTACCGGTGCGGTTGCTAAATCTGCACAATTTCCCCTTCATGTATGGTTACCGGATGCCATGGAGGGGCCTACCCCTATTTCGGCTCTTATACATGCTGCTACTATGGTAGCTGCGGGCATTTTTCTTGTAGCTCGGCTTATTCCTCTTTTCATAGTCATCCCTCACATAATGAATTTCATCTCTTTGGTAGGAGTAATAACAATATTATTCGGGGCTACTTTTGCCCTTGCTCAAAAAGACATTAAGAGAGGTTTAGCCTATTCCACAATGTCTCAATTGGGTTATATGATGTTAGCTCTAGGTATGGGGTCTTATCGAAGTGCTTTATTTCATTTGATTACTCATGCTTATTCGAAAGCATTATTATTTTTAGGATCCGGATCCGTTATTCATTCAATGGAAACTATTGTTGGATATTCTCCACATAAAAGTCAGAATATGGTTTATATGGGGGGTTTAACAAAACATATCCCAATTACCAAAACCGCTTTTTTATTAGGTACACTTTCTCTTTGTGGTATTCCGCCTCTTGCTTGTTTTTGGTCCAAAGATGAAATTCTTAATGATACTTGGTTGTATTCACCAATTTTCGCAATAATAGCTTGGTTTACAGCGGGATTAACTGCATTTTATATGTTTCGAATCTATTTACTTACTTTTGAAGGACATTTAAACGTTCATTTTCAAAATTATAGTGGCAAAAAGAATACTCCCTTCTATTCAATATCTCTATGGGGTAAAGAAGATTCAAAAAGAATTAACAAAAATTTTCGTTTATTAACGTTATTAACAATGAAAAATCATGATATTTTTTCTTTTTTTTCAAAAAAAACGTATCTAATTGATCAGAATGCAAGAAACATCACACAACCTTTTATTACTATTACCCGTTTTGGAAATAAGAAGTTTTTTTCGTATCCTTATGAATCGGATAATACTATGTTATTTCCTATACTTGTATTGGTTCTATTTA